CGCGGTCGAATCCACTTTGAATTTGATAAATGCATTGCTTGTGAAGTATGTGTTCGGGTATGCCCTATAGATCTCCCCGTTGTTGATTGGAAATTGGAAACCGATATTCGAAAGAAACGATTGCTTAATTACAGTATTGATTTCGGAATCTGTATATTTTGTGGAAACTGTGTTGAGTATTGTCCAACGAATTGTTTATCAATGACTGAAGAATATGAACTTTCTACTTATGATCGTCACGAGTTGAATTATAATCAAATTGCTTTGGGTCGGTTGCCAATGTCAGTAATTGGAGATTCCACAATTCGAACAATTAGGAATTCGACTCAAATCAAAAAAGGCACGGCTAAACCACTTGATTCAAGAACAATTACCAATTACTAAGATTCCGTTTTGATTGAAAGTAGCGAAGCTTCCTTCATTTTATTTTGCTTAGACAATAACTAAAAATCCTAAAGGGGTTGAGAGTAATGATTTTCATATATTCATAAAAATATATTTATCTATTCTCGGTATATTAAAATACTACATTACATACAGTATATATATATAAATATCATATCTGTGATTATAATATATAAATAAAAAAAAAGAAAATAGAATAATTATTCTATACTCTAAATAATTTAAATAATTGAATCGAGAAATTTTTTAAATGCAATTTTGAACGAAACTTTCAGATAAACAAATGGTATTCAATCATTCATATAATAAATAAACATATCTACATCAACCCACACACGACCCTATATTGATTTAATTCAATTAGAAGGGTATCAAAAAATAGGTAACCTCTTCTTTTTTTTTTGTTTGTTCAATAAGGTCATGAAAAATTTCTACTTAATTTATCTTTTATTTTACATAGAATGGATTTGCCTGGACCAATACATGATTTTCTTTTAGTTTTTTTGGGATTGGGTCTTATAGTGGGAAGTCTAGGAGTGGTATTACTTACCAATCCAATTTTTTCTGCCTTTTCGTTGGGATTGGTTCTTGTTTGTACATCCTTATTCCATATTCCATCGAACTCCCATTTTGTAGCTGCTGCACAGCTCCTTATTTATGTGGGAGCAATAAATGTATTAATTGTATTTGCCGTGATGTTTATGAATGGTTCAGAATATTACAAAGATTTCTATCTTTGGACTGTTGGAGATGGAGTCACTTCACTGGTTTGTACAAGTATTTTTTTTTCATTAATTACTACTATCCCAGATACGTCATGGTACGGTATTATTTGGACTACAAGGTCAAACCAGATTATAGAGCAGGACTTGATAAATAATGGTCAACAAATTGGGATTCATTTATCAACAGATTTTTTTCTTCCATTTGAACTTATTTCGATAATTCTTTTAGTTGCCTTGATCGGTGCAATTGCTATGGCTCGTCAGTACTAAATATTTCGAAATTGAATAATATAAAATTATATTAATTAAATTAATATAGACTTGTTCTTTTCTTCTTTAAAATATTTTTTTTATTGTTCATGTATATAAATATAAAGATAAAGTATAAAAAAAAGGAAAAAAAAAACGGAATTTTTCTATATTTATATCTATTTTCTATTACCAATACCTTTTTGCGTACTTTTTTAATTCTATTTTAGTCAATTGAATCGGTTAAATTGTTGTTCATATTGAAATGAATCGAGATTGATGAGGAGTTGTTCAATGATGCTCGAACATGTACTTGTTTTGAGTGCCTATTTATTATGCATCGGTATCTATGGATTGATTACAAGTCGAAATATGGTTCGAGCGCTTATGTGTCTTGAGCTTATACTGAATGCAGTTAATATAAATTTCGTAACATTTTCGGATTTATTTGATAGTCGCCAATTAAAAGGAGACATTTTCTCGATTTTTGTTATAGCAATTGCAGCTGCTGAAGCAGCTATTGGATTAGCTATTGTTTCATCAATTCATCGTAACAGAAAATCAACTCGTATCAATCAATCGAATTTGTTGAATAAATAGGGTTTATAAAAAAAATATAGAGTATCTGCCAATAAAAAAATGGGTATGTGCAGCATATAGTGCTATTTGATAAAATGTAATAAATCAAAGTATCTTGGCCTTCTTTCATGAGCAGATCCAGAAGTAGATTGATTCTGGTAAATCTACTAAATCATTGATTCATCTGGTGTCTACAATATATAATTCATTTACTACTTTACTAGATCGAAATTTTATGATGTTAAAAAAAAATTATAGATCCAATGTCACATTCAGTAAAGATTTATGATACATGTATAGGGTGTACTCAATGTGTACGAGCTTGCCCCACAGATGTATTAGAGATGATACCCTGGGACGGGTGTAAAGCTAAACAAATTGCTTCTGCTCCAAGAACAGAAGACTGTGTAGGTTGTAAAAGGTGTGAATCCGCTTGCCCAACCGATTTTTTGAGTGTCCGGGTTTATTTATGGCACGAGACAACTCGTAGCATGGGTCTAGGTTATTGATACGTTCGAGAAAATTCCACTTGAATCCATCATTTTTTATCTTTACCGACAAAACCCGTACTCGAGAAAAGAAATATATATAATAATCAAACTAATAATTTTTTCTTTTCTCGAGTACGGGTTTTCGGGTCAAAGTCAAAGTAAGTGTATCTTGTTTTTACCACGAATGATTTTCCTTGGTTAACTATAATTGTTGTTTTGCCGATATTCGCGGGTACTTTCATTTTCTTTTTCCCTCATAGAGGAAATAAGGTTATTAGGTGGTATACTATTTGTATATGCCTATTAGAACTACTTCTAATGGCCTATGTATTCTGTTATCATTTCCAATTGGATGATCCATTAATCCAATTGGAGCAAGATTATAAATGGATAAATTTTTTTGATTTTCATTGGAGACTGGGAATTGATGGGCTTTCCATAGGACCCATTTTACTCACGGGATTCATCACTACTTTAGCTACTTTAGCGGCTTGGCCAGTTACTCGAGATTCAAAATTGTTCCATTTCCTTATGTTAGCAATGTACAGCGGCCAAATAGGATTATTTTCTTCTCGAGATCTTTTACTTTTTTTTATCATGTGGGAATTAGAATTAATTCCTGTCTACCTACTTTTATCCATGTGGGGAGGGAAGAAACGTTTGTACTCAGCTACAAAGTTTATTTTGTACACCGCGGGGGGTTCCATTTTTCTCTTAATGGGAGTTCTAGGTATGGGTTTATATGGTTCCAATGAACCAACATTAAATTTTGAAACATCAGCCAATCAGCCGTATCCTGTGGCATTGGAAATACTATTCTATTTTGGATTTCTTATTGCTTATGCTATCAAATTACCGATTATACCTCTACATACATGGTTACCAGATACCCATGGGGAAGCCCATTACAGTACATGTATGCTTTTAGCTGGAATCTTATTAAAAATGGGAGCATATGGATTGGTTCGTATCAATATGGAATTATTACCCCATGCTCATTCTATATTTTCTCCCTGGTTGATGATAGTAGGTGCAATTCAAATAATCTATGCAGCTTCAGCATCTCCGGGTCAGCGTAATTTAAAAAAGAGAATTGCCTATTCCTCTGTATCTCATATGGGTTTCATAATTATAGGAATTAGTTCCATAACTGATACAGGACTCAACGGGGCCCTTTTACAAATGATCTCTCATGGATTTATCGGTGCTGCACTTTTTTTCTTGGCAGGAACGAGTTACGATAGAACACGTCTTGTTTATCTCGATGAAATGGGGGGAATAACTATCCCAATGCCAAAAATATTTACAATGTTCAGTAGCTTTTCGCTGGCTTCTCTTGCATTGCCTGGAATGAGTGGTTTTGTTGCAGAATTTGTAGTATTTTTTGGATTAATTATGAGCCAAAAATTTCTTTTAATGCCAAAAATACTAATAACTTTTGTAACGGCAATTGGAATGATATTAACTCCTATTTATTCATTATCTATGTTACGTCAGATGTTCTACGGATATAAGCAATTTAATTCTCAAAATTCTCATTTTTTAGATTCTGGGCCGCGAGAACTATTTCTTTCAATCTGTATTTTTCTACCCGTAATAGGTATTGGTATTTATCCGGATTTCGTTCTCTCACTATCAATTGACAAGGTAGAAACTATTATATCTAATTATTTTTATAGATAGTTAGTTTTTATTTTAAAATTTTATAATAAAAAAGTGAAAAAAAAAGTGAAAAAAATGAATTAACTTAAACTTAATAAAATAAACTAAAATTGTAATCAATTTGTAGTTTTTGAAAATCATTTGAATCAAGTCAAATGATTTTCAAAAACTCGTACAAACTTTCGTTATCTATGCTTATGCTATTCCTATTATGTATTTGATATTCTATTCGTAACTGCTTTTTTTTTTCAATTAAATGTTAATGCGAATGAACCATAACTATGCAGCCCTATTCCTAATAGATTTACTCCAAAATAGCATATCCAAATTATAAAAAATCCTATAGAAGCCACAATTGCAGAATTTGAGCCTTGCAAATTTTCATTTGTTCTAGTATGTAAATAAATTGCGAATATTGTCCAAGTAATAAATGCCCAAGTTTCTTTTGGGTCCCAATTCCAGTAGGATCCCCACGCTTCATTAGCCCATACTGCTCCCGAAAGAATACCTATGGTTAAAAATAGAAAACCAAGACTAATGACACGAGAACTCCAACAATCCAATTGCTGAATTAATTGATGCCTGTGATAATTTCTAAACGAAATAAAACAATTGTTTTGTAAAACATGGCTTATTTCATTCACGTATTGAATTTTTCCAAATGAAAATAACCTAAAATGGTTGTTTTTACATTTAAATTTTTTTTTTTTATTTTTTCGAAATGTAATGGCTAGAAGAGCTACTGATAATAATGATCCGCAGAGAAGAGATGCATAGCTCAATACCATCATACTTACGTGCATCATTAACCACTGTGATTGTAGAGCAGGTACTAATATTGTGGATTGATGCATTTCAGTTAAAAGACCTGAGGTGGCAAATCCTTGAGTCAAAATAGCACTGGGTGCAGTTATTGCACTTAGAAGATTTTTTTGTTTTCTAAAAAAAGGAAGCATATGAATAATGGATAAACTCCATGAAAGGAACATTAATGATTCATATAAATTACTTAAGGGTAAATGCCCCGAATAAATCCAACGAATAACTAATAATCCTGTTATACATAAAAAAGCGGCTACCATTCCTTTTTCCGACGAATCATATAATCCTACGATTTCGTGGACTAATAAGTTAATCAAATAAATCGTCAGTACGATTGAAACAATCGACAAGGAAATGTGAGTTAATATATGTTCTAAAGTAAAAAATATCATAAAAAATCCTAAAAAGGATATCCTCCAAGAATGGAATGGAGATCTGAAATTATATTCTATCCATTATAGGAATTATTAGAGTATTTATTTTACTAGTATTTCTTTTTTAGAAATATGCCGCTACTCGGACTCGAACCGAGATGCTCTAGCACTGCTTCCTAAGAGCAGCGTGTCTACCGATTTCACCATAGCGGCTTGCTCGAAATCATAATAGCCCATTCATTTTTAATCGTCGAGATTGGAGGAGTAAATTTAATGCAATATTAATTTTGCCGAAAGATTCAAAATATCCTTTTAATTCCTATTTAAACGTTCAATAATCATTACCTTACTTAATTGTAGTGTGAGGTGGGGCTATTGTTGTTAGTTTTAAAACCGCACTGAATGGTTTTTCGTGTGGTTTAAGTTCTTTTAAAATTTTAGAATTGTAAGGAGGTTTAAAATGTTTGTTGGATAGGTTGAAAACTGGATTAACTATAAATTGCCAATTGCTAGGATTTAAATTGTACCCATAATTCGTGGTACTATTTATCAAACTAATTAAGTATTAGTCAAACCAATTAGTAGGCTGTAGATATACCAGTGAAAATTTGTCTTCAATATTTCTAAAACGATTTTTCATTATGGAATGGATATTGTGCTTTATGGATAGGTATCTTAATGTATTCTATAGTTAAAGTTAAGTTAAAACATAGAATATATATTCGGCATCCAGAACCCAATAAGCCTTTAAAAATTAAAAGAAAAATATCATTTTTGTGAAAAGTGAATCGATGGGGAAAATAACAATCCCCATCCCACAAAAACCCACTAACGAGAAAGAGAAAACTTTGTAAAGAGAAAAATTATATATTGTGCCTAATTTTTCGAGCCTTTGTCTAGTAGACACAAAAATGTTATCCTACAACATACGACAATAGAAAATTGCATCTCATTAAGTTTACCATATTAATGGTAATTTCTTATCTTATAAATTATCGAATTCGTTGGTTCATATCGATTAAGATTATTCCAAGACTTTTCCAAGTCTTTATTATATAATATATTATATTACTTGTTTGTTGTACAAAAAAGCTTTTAGAATTCCCGGTCGAAAGGGATTTTGCTAAAGAAAAAGCTTTTATTCCTGCCCAATACACTTTATTTTTCCAAAAATTTTTACGAATATGCTTTTTGGACATAGAAATACGCTTTTTTTGAACCGCCATTCCAAAATGCAGAGGTTATTCATTTTATAGTTAAATGTGGAAGACATTTATTGTTCAAAAAAATATATAATTTTTTTATTACTCAAATTTACATACAATATTTTGAAGAAAGAATTATTTATACTGACTAGTATTATATATATATAACTATATTCGAATGAAGATATTTATATATATACATGGTATTCATGGCTATAGAAATCGAGTTGCTTTCCATTGGTAAAAAAGAATCAAAAAGAGTTTCAATTGTCTATTTTTTCCATGTTGCATTTCATGTAATTTCAAAAAAGAAATCGAAAAGTTTAAGAACCCTTACCTAATTTAAGAAAACTAGACTGTAAAACTCTTTCTATTAATTGTAATTGATCGAGGATCAAGAAAGTATATCTAATCTAATTAAAATTAGAAAAAATAAGTATCCATTAGTAATAAATTTATTAAACGATATGTTATTTGAACCAGAAATTCAAATTATTATTGCAGTTCTGTGCAAACTGAAGTGATGAGTAACAAATCGACGAACATCAATAAAATTAATCACAAGTATAAGTTTAAGTTGCTTTATTGAAAGAAATATAAGCAACTCACTCAGTTTCCCAACGGACTAGTTCACAACCGATTAATGATTCCGAATTCTGAATTCCGAATCAATTAACGAAAATAAGAAAAGAATCTCCTTGTTTTTTTGTTTATCGGGTTGAGTTATTGGTGGATCATAGGATACTCGGAAAAAAGTACTTTTTTTTTCATAATTTTTGGACTTGTTTTATGTATATAAACTAAATTATTGTAATAATGAAATGATTGAAAATATTATATTCTCTATGTTCATATATCTTAATCTTTAATTAAAAAAAAAAGAATAACTTTATCAGACTTAATCGTTTTTATTTGACTATTTGGAAATCATCAGAATTCTTAATTCTATTTCTATATTAATTCTATTTCTATTAAAGTCTTTTCATATCTTGATTTTTTTTTTGCTCCGTTCTAAATATAAAAGAGTTGGTGAATCGGAAACAATTTAACAATAAAAAAAGGTTTATTTTTTATGGAATATACGTATCAATATGCGTGGATCATACCTTTCGTCCCCCTTCCGGTTCCTATAGCAATAGGGGTAGGCCTTTTTCTTTTCCCGGCGGCAACAAAAAATATTCGTCGTATATGGGCTTTTCTTAGTGTTTTATTACTAAGTATCGTTATGATTTTTTCCGCCAATCTGTCTATTCAGCAAATAAATGGCAGTCCATCCTACCAATATGTATGGTCTTGGACCCTAAATAATGATTTTTCTTTAGATTTAGGCCACTTAATAGATCCGCTTACTTCCATTATGTTAATATTAATAACTACTGTTGGAATAATGGTTCTTATTTATAGTGACAATTATATGTCTCATGATCAAGGCTATTTGACATTTTTTGCTTATATTAGTTTTTTTAACGCTTCGATGCTGGGATTAGTTACTAGTTCAAATTTGATACAAATTTATATTTTTTGGGAATTAGTTGGAATGTGTTCGTATCTATTAATAGGTTTTTGGTTCACACGACCCCTTGCCGCAACTGCTTGTCAAAAAGCGTTTGTAACTAATCGTGTAGGGGATTTTTTTTTATTTTTAGGAATCTTAGGTCTTTATTGGATAACGGGGAGTTTTGAATTTCGGGATTTGTTTGAAATAGCCAATAATTTGATTGATAATAATGGGGACAATTCTTTATTTCTTACTTTGTGTGCTTCCCTATTATTTGTAGGTTCGGTTGCCAAGTCTGCGCAATTCCCTCTTCATGTATGGTTACCTGATGCTATGGAAGGCCCTACTCCTATTTCGGCTCTTATACATGCTGCTACTATGGTAGCAGCAGGAATTTTTCTTGTAGCTCGACTTTTTCCTCTTTTTACAGTCATACCTTACATACTGAATATAATTTCTTTGGTAGGTATAATAACAATACTATTAGGAGCTACTTTAGCTCTTGCTCAAAGAGACATTAAAAGAAGTCTAGCCTATTCTACAATGTCGCAATTGGGCTATATTATGTTAGCTTTAGGTATGGGATCTTATCGAACTGCTTTATTTCATTTGATCACTCATGCCTATTCGAAAGCATTATTGTTTTTAGGATCTGGCTCCATTATTCATTCAATGGAAACTATTGTTGGGTATTCCCCAGATAAAAGCCAGAATATGGTTCTTATGGGTGGTTTAAAAAAATATGTCCCAATTACAAAAATTTCATTTTTTTTAGGCACGCTTTCTCTTTGTGGTATTCCACCTCTTGCTTGTTTTTGGTCCAAAGATGAAATTCTTAATGATAGTTGGTTGTATTCACCCATTTTTGCAATAATAGCTTATTTCACAGCAGGATTAACTGCATTTTATATGTTTCGGATGTATTTACTTACTTTTGAAGGTCATTTAAATAGTAATTGTAAAAATTACAGCGGAAAAAAAAATAATGTGTTCCATTCAATATCTATCTGGGGAAAAAAAGGACAAAAAGTAAAAAAAAATAATTTGATTTTATCAACAATGAATCATAATCAAAGAATTTCTGTTTTTTCGAAAAAAGTATATCCTATTGTTGGTAATGTAGTAACCAATATGATGGGGTCTCTTATTACTATACAAAATTTTTCCAATAAAAAAATTTCCACATATCCTTATGAATCGGACAATAATATGTTATTACCACTTCTTATATTGGTCTTAGTTACTTTGTTCGTTGGATCCATAGGAATTCCTTTTGGTCAAGGAATAATTCATTTAGATATATTATCCAGATGGTTAACTCCATCAATAAACTTTTTACATTCAAATTATGATTTTGATTGGGATGAATTTGTGATAAATGCTATTTTTTCAGTCAGTATAGCATATTTCGGAATATTTATAGCGTTTCTTTTCTATGGGCCTGCTTATTCCAATTTTAATAATTTGAACTTAATAAATTTATCTGTTCAAATGGGTCCTAGGAGAATTATTTGGGACAAAATACTCAATTTTATATATAATTGGTCATATAATCGTGGTTACATAGACGCTATTTATACAAAAACCTTAACTACAGGTATAAGAGGGCTGGCAGAACTAAGTTATTTTTTTGATAAACAAGTAATTGATGGAATTACGAATGCTGTTGCTATTCTAAATTTATTTGTAGCAGAAATTATTAAATATGTAGGGGGAGGACGAATCTCTTCTTATCTCTTCTTTTACTTATTTTATGTATTTATTTTTATAGCAATTTACTGTATTTTACAATTTTAAATCAAAAGTGTTTTTTATTTTTTCTTCAAATTCTCGGTAATCAGTAGTAAGGGCAGTAGGAAGAGCGATATCATGAAGTTTGTTTATCCAAAGAGTTTCGATAGAATCTTCTATCGAGTTTATTAAATACTCGTTCATGTTTGAACCTGAATACAATTCTTTGATTGTTCCACGATGGGGTCCATTCAAAAGA